CGCGTAATGGGTCTTGAAGGACTATTTCTGCGTCTCCCTGACCAAACCCACCCACATTAGGATTACTTGTTAATGGTTGATCAAGTTTGATAAATTCACCCTCTGAAACAAGAAGTTCCGGTCCTGGAGGGATAATATCAACCACTTCACGTCCATCTAAGGCATCCACTGTGGTTATTTCGTATCCGCCCTTTTCTTTTCGTAAAATTTGCTTTACTATACCCGCTGCTGTGGCATTATAAACTGTATTATTACTCTTACTTCCGTCAGGATAAATCTGACCTCTTCCTCTGTTACCGCCTGCATATATTGGATATTTTAAGAAGTGAGTATCTTTTTTAGTAGCAGGGTCCGGGGAAAGAATAGGAAAGGCGATTTCGCTATATTTTTGCCCGGAAACAGGACCTATCACAAGAATATTTTTTTTTTGGGGACGGTAGCTCTGAAAAGAAAGATTTCTGATCTTTTCTTTCATCTCTGGAGAAATACGATCAGGCGGAGCTAATTCAAATCCCTCAGGTAAAATGAGAACAGCCCCTACATTCAACCCCCCTTTCTTGCCATTAGCAAGAACTTGTTTTAATTTCATATCATAAGGAATTCGAATAACTGCTTCAAATACAGTATCGGGAAGGATCGCTTGGGGAACCTCAATATCCACAGGCTTATTAGCTAAATGGCAATTGGCACATACAATACGCCCAGTTGCTTCTCGTGGATTTTCATAACCTTGCTGCGCAAAAATGGGATATCCATTTGAACTTGAGGGCCGAGTCATTATATATATCATGAGTGATGCGGAAATGGATCGAGTAATCTGTTCTTTTATCCAAGAAAAAGTATTTATAGTTTGCATTTGCATGGTCCAATCATTCATCCCGAAAATTTCTACAATAAGTTGGGTAGGTTGCTAGTATAGTTTCCTATCCGCTATTCTGCTATTTATTTTATTAAAACTTAAATTAAAGAACTGTCTGGGTAAAAATAAAAAGATAAAGTATGGTTTTGAACCCTGTGCTTATAAAATTGCATTTATATCCATATATCTTTTTTCTTTTCAGTCATTCATTGAATGATAAATTACTACAAGTGACGGGGATACACGATTTAAATAGTGGAAAATCCAATATTTCAAAACTGTATCTAGAATAACTGGAAACGTAGAAACAAGACCTGATATAATTTGATGATTATGAGCAAATCCAAAATCTTGGTAGATAGAGCCAATCATTAGTTCCCAACCATGAGGCGAATGAAATCCGATACATAAATCGGTTAATAACAGAATAGAAAAAGCTTTTATTGTGTCACTTAAGTTATATAGGAATTCTTTAACCCAAGAATTAAGAAGAATAAGTTCTTTATTTCCCAGAATAGAATAACCACTTAGAATAAGGAAACATATTATATTTGTCGAAAATTGCAAAATCATATGCATACAGTCCTTATTGTCCATCTTGATCAATTGAATCGTTTCGTTGTGGATTCCTATACGAAGTTTTTGTAGATGTGTTTCTGAGTATTCCTTTACCATTTCGTCCAACAAGCGTAGCTCTTCTAATTCAATAAATTTTTTTAGAAAACTCTTTTCTTGAATATCGTTCAAAAAAGTTTCCGATTGCTTAGTATTCCACCAACAAGTAAACCAGGATTCCAGACTTTTTTGAAATGATAGCACGATCCACCAGGGGAAAAATACTATCGCCACAAGATATAGAAAAGCAATAAATGCTTTCTTTTTTTCCATTTTTTTCATCTATAAATTGTTTATGAACTCTTCGCATTCGTCGACTCTATGCGATCTAATAGTTTTATCAAATCTGAAGTTATTATAAGTATCCAATCCATTAATTTTTTTCTCTTTTTTTTTTAGTCTTTGAATCTTTAAATAATCATTATAATTATAAAAACTTCAATTGGTTATTAAAGCGAACAAAATAAAAGATTTTAAAAAATAAAACATTGACATGATTTTTTTGTATTAACCTATCAATTCTAAACACTGAAAAAAAAGAATCCATTCTGATAAGATAGGTATACCGTCAAGAGTATTGTAGAGTTTTTATTTTACTCCGAGTTAAGAAAGTATTTATCATTTTAAAAGACTTCAATTGGTACACGCAAGAAATAGGCCAATTCAGCAGCTTTTTGTTCAATTTCTCGTGGAGTCAAGTTTTCATCCGTACGGGTCAAGGGAATGGCCCCCTGACCTCTTATTTCCATATAAAGTACACGACGAGTATAAATACCCTCTTTAAGTTCTATTCTAATAGACTGAATATCTTTTATAAGAAATCGGAGGCAGATGCGACGATTTTTTCCAGGAAATCCCCGGCGAACAATACATACTATCCCTTCTTTTTTATCGAAAAAATCATAACCACTACCTACATTCAACGAAATTGTACACCACAAATAGGAGCTAATAAAGAGGCCTGCGATTCCATAGAAAGACATCACGATCCCTTGCGGAAAAAAAAGAATTTGCTGAGGGGGAAATAAAGATATAAAATTCCTACCAAGATAGCTAGAAATTCCAACCAATACAAATCCTAATGAACCTAACAAAAGTATAAAGGCCCAGCCGAAATTACTTATTTTTCGAGATCCTGTTATAAGTTCTATCCATATACATTCTGATCGCCAATTCATAATAGATCTGATTCCATTTTAATTAAAAGAATACCCCCAAAGTATTATTTCGACTTTCATTACTTTAAGTTATGTTTCCGGCGTAACTCTCATCAACTAGTAATATATCTGGTGTGAAGCTTGACTTTAACTTTTTTTTTAGTTTAAGAGTAATTCTAATTCATCAAATTAGTTATAAAAATTATACCCCTATGCCATGTTTCCACATGCATAAGGGCTCTCAGTTATGTTCGTAAAAACCGCGTAATATAGCATTTTGCTAAATCGCTATATGTTCAAGCCTAAGTTTAAAAAATAAAATTTGGACTACAGGACTTAAACAATCTTGTTTTTTTGAACATGCAGAAATAAGGAAGCCATTGCAATTGCCGGAAAGACTAGGCCGACTAAAGGCACAAGAATAGAGGGAAAATTAATAGTTGTCATAGAATGGGTACCTCGATCTACTATATTGTACCTGTTTGTTATATTTTTTGTTGTTATTATGTTATTATATTAATAAATTTATTAGAATTCTAATTAATTCTTCATCATAGCTATAAGAATCCACTAAATCGAATTTTTTAGCTTTCGTCTTTTGTTTCTACAGAATTCAATAATTTCGAATTAGTTGACAAATTTCATAGAAGGAAAAGGAAGACTTCTTTTATCTTGTTGATTGATGATAGAGTTTTGCTAATTAGTAAACAGTCAAAAAGAAGAGATCGAATTATTTAAATTATTCTATATTCTCTTCCAAAAGTGAAGGTGTCACCAAGAAAAAAATACGACTCTTCCGCTTTTTTTTATTCTGATAAAAAAAACTTTTGAACATAAAGAATAAAGAATTGACTTTAAATATCGACTTTTTTTTTTACAGTAAAAAAAGCATGTAGCTGAAATAACTCACTTAGAACGCCTTTTAAAAGATTGCGTGGTACGATTGGATCAAATAAACCCTTATGGAATAAATATTCGGCTGCTTGTGAACCCTCGGGTACTGTCTTATTCAATGTTTGTTCAATTACTCTTTTACCCGCAAATGCAATGTAAGCGTTGGGTTCGGCAATAATAATATCCCCTAACATACCAAAACTGGCTGTTACCCCCCCAGTAGTCGGAGATGTAAGAATTGATACATAGAATAACTTTTTATTTGATTGATAATCATATAAAACAGATGATATTTTCGCCATTTGCATTAAGCTCAAGCTTCCTTCTTGCATACGTGCTCCTCCAGAAGCACATACTATAATAAGGGGTAGTAATTTATTACTAGCATATTCAATCAACCGGGTTATTTTTTCCCCTACTACTGATCCCATACTACCTCCCATAAACTCAAAATCCATAACCCCAATTGCTACAGGAATACCATTTAGTTGACCTATACCTGTTTGAACAGCTTCAGTTAAACCTGTCTGTCTTTGATAAGAATCAATACGATCTTTATAAGGCTCCTCCTCCGAATGAAATTCAAGGGGATCCATAGAAACCATATCTTCATCCATAGGATTCCACGTTCCCGGATCAATCAGAAGTTCAATTCTATATGAACTACTCATTTTCAAATGATATCCACATTGTTCACAAATATTAAGGTGGATATTTGTGAACAATTTTTTAAAATTTAAAAAATAACAATTTTCGCATTGAACCCACAAATCCCTATTTTTTTGAGTTACATCAAGATTTTCTCTTCTAGTTAAATTACTATCATTTGTGATAGTTCTTAGACTTCCACCTTCACTCCTACTTTCACTTTCACTCAAAATGTAACTAAAAATGGAATTATCACTACCGGAATTCTTAATACGTATTTGAGAATAAAGATAATTGTCAATACAATTTTTTATGCTATTATTCCAACTATATTTAGTATCATACGTGTAACGATCATTATAGGTATCGCCACTCTTAGATCGCGAGTTCAGAAAACTTGCATCCCACAAATTCGAAAAAGAATTGAGTAATTCATTTCGAAAAGAATGATCGCTGTCAATCTCAAAATATTGATTTTCAATATCAAAATATATTGAATAACTGTCCCCTTTACTGTCTATAAGTAAAGACGTATCATCAGAGAAAAAAAACCGAATATCCATGAAACGCAATAAATTATCAACATTACTGTAAGGAAACCAGTAACTATTTCTCCAACTCTGGCTCTTTTTTTCTATATCATTTACACTCGAATCTTTCCTTTTACTACTACTGATATTTTCAATAGGACCCAGCGTGTCCGTTGATTTACTTACTACACACCCGTGTTCTAACTCTTTTTTAAACAACTTCGAATGGAACCGCCCCTTTTTCATAGAGCTTTCGCGCCCCCTAATTTGCATGAAACTAAAATCGATGAATAGTCA